AATGAAGTGCCTGATTAAAGGGTTACCTTGATAGGGTAAATAAAGTAACTTTGGTTACCTTCATTATAGTTAATAGAATTGAACTATCTCTAAAAATTTCAAAAACTTTCGTGCCCCATACACCAAACTATATTTTTAAAAAAGAAAGATAAGCTAACTAAGCTACTGGGTTCATACCCCATTTATAGAGGTTTTACTCCTCTTCTCTCTAATGATTAACAATCCCACTAAATTTTTATTTTTATTAACACTAATAGGGGGAACCTTAATTTCAACTTCTGCAAATTCGTGATTTGGCGCATGAATAGGATTAGAAATTAATTTACTTTCCTTTATTCCTTTAATAACAAATTCAAAAAATTTATTTTCTACAGAAGCATCATTAAAATATTTCTTAGTACAAGCCTTAGCTTCTGCCTCACTTCTATTAACAGTAATTTTAGGGTCTTTAATTTTTAACCCCGAAATCCCTAATTCTAGAACACTTACCATTATAAATACTCTAATTAGAGGGGCTTTGTTATTAAAAATAGGGGCAGCCCCATTTCATTTTTGGTTCCCAGGAGTTATAGAGGGATTAAACTGAACAAATGGATTAATACTTCTAACATGACAAAAAATTGCTCCCTTAATATTAATTTCTTATTCTTTCAAAATAGACGCATTTTTTTCTTTTATTATTGTACTTTCAGTACTAATTGGGTCATTAGGGGGGTTTAATCAAACTTCCATTCGAAAAATTTTAGCATACTCATCAATTAACCACCTAGGATGGTTATTAGCTGCAATGGCAACTGGAGAAAGAATTTGAACAATATATTTTTTAACCTATACATTCCTATCCTTTGCAATCATTTTTATATTACAAACATTTAAGCTTAGTCATATTAATCAAATCTACTCCCTTAGCACTATTAACCCCATTAATAAATTTGCATTCTTCGTCACTCTACTTTCTTTAGGGGGTCTCCCTCCATTCCTAGGGTTTATACCAAAATGAGTAGTGATTCAAAATATAGTAACTTTAGGGAACACTTTCATTATTACACTAATAGTAGTAACCACCCTAATTACGCTTTTCTATTATCTACGAACAACATTTGGAGCATTCATATTAACCTACAGAGAAACGCTATGAAATACCCCTGCAACTCTAAGTGGGGGACTCTATAGAACATCCCTATTTTTAGCTATTTTATCTACCTTAGGATTAAGCTTAATCTCTGTAATTTACAGAATTTTTTAAATTAATCAAGGCTTTAAGTTAAAAAAACTAATAGCCTTCAAAGCTATAAATAAAGGCAAATAATTCTTTAAGCCTTAGTAGAAATCTACTCCTTTAGAATTGCAGTCTAATATCATTAATGACTATAAAGCCTTAATTGGTAGAAGAGGACAAACCTCGTTTATAGATTTACAATCTATTGCCTATACCCTCAGCCATTCTACCGCGACAATGATTATTTTCAACAAACCATAAAGACATTGGAACTCTTTACTTCATTTTCGGAGCTTGATCTGGAATAGTAGGAACTTCCCTCAGTTTATTAATTCGAGCAGAATTAGGTCAACCCGGTTCCTTAATTGGAGATGACCAAATTTATAATGTAATTGTTACAGCCCACGCTTTCGTAATAATTTTTTTTATAGTTATACCTATTATAATTGGAGGGTTTGGAAATTGACTAGTCCCCCTAATACTTGGGGCTCCAGATATAGCCTTCCCTCGAATAAATAATATAAGTTTCTGATTGTTACCCCCATCATTAACGCTACTTTTAGCAAGTAGCTTAGTGGAAAATGGAGCTGGAACAGGATGAACAGTTTACCCCCCTTTATCAGCAGGAATTGCACATGCCGGCTCATCAGTTGACATGGCCATTTTTTCTCTTCACTTAGCCGGAGTTTCATCTATTTTAGGGGCTGTTAATTTTATTACTACAGTAATTAATATACGATCTTCTGGAATAACTCTAGACCGAATACCTTTATTTGTTTGAGCTGTAGTCATTACAGCCCTTCTTTTATTGTTATCACTACCTGTACTAGCAGGGGCTATTACAATACTACTAACGGATCGTAATCTAAATACCTCATTCTTTGACCCAGCAGGAGGGGGTGACCCCATCCTGTACCAACACTTATTTTGGTTTTTTGGACACCCAGAAGTTTACATTTTAATTCTTCCAGGGTTCGGATTAATTTCACACATTATTAGCCAAGAAAGAGGGAAAAAGGAAGCTTTTGGATCTTTAGGAATAATTTATGCTATACTATCAATTGGTCTCCTAGGATTTGTTGTATGAGCCCACCACATATTCACTGTAGGAATAGACGTAGATACCCGGGCATACTTCACATCAGCAACAATGATTATTGCGGTACCGACAGGAATCAAAATTTTCAGATGACTAGCCACTCTTCATGGGTCACAAATTAATTACAGCCCTGCCCTTCTATGAGCTCTTGGGTTCGTGTTCCTTTTCACTATTGGAGGACTAACCGGAGTAGTTTTAGCTAATTCTTCAGTAGATATTATTTTACATGATACATATTATGTAGTAGCTCATTTCCACTATGTTTTATCAATAGGAGCAGTGTTTGCAATTATAGCTGGATTTATCCAATGATACCCCCTATTCACAGGTCTAACAATAAATCCTCGATGGTTAAAGATCCAATTTTGTATTATATTTTTAGGGGTTAATTTAACCTTTTTCCCTCAACACTTCTTAGGGTTAGCCGGTATACCTCGTCGGTACTCAGACTACCCAGATGCATACACAACATGAAATGTTGTATCTTCTGTTGGTTCTTCAATCTCTTTCATTGGGGTTCTCTTCTTCTTATTCATTATCTGAGAAAGCATAATTACAAATCGTATCGCTTTATTCCCACTTCACATAACGACATCTATTGAATGATACCAAAATTTACCCCCAGCAGAACATAGTTATTCTGAACTTCCTATGCTATCAGGATTCTAATATGGCAGACAAGTGCAATGGATTTAAGCTCCATATATAAAGGTTTATGCCTTTTGTTAGAATAATGGCAACATGAGCAAACCTAAGTTTACAAGATAGAGCCTCCCCCCTAATAGAACAATTAACCTTTTTTCATGATCATGCAATACTGATTCTAATCATGATTACCACACTAGTTAGATACCTACTAGCTACTCTTTTCTTCAATTTAAATATTAACCGCTACTTACTAGAAGGTCAAACAATTGAAGTAATTTGAACAATTCTACCCGCCGTTACACTTATCTTCATTGCTCTCCCATCATTACGATTACTATATTTATTAGATGAAGTAAGAAGCCCAGCAATCACACTAAAAACTATTGGGCATCAATGATACTGAAGTTATGAATACTCAGATTTTACCCAAGTAGAATTTGACTCTTATATAATTCCTTACAACGAAATAAATTCTGACGGTTTTCGATTACTAGATGTTGATAATCGAGCTGTACTCCCTATAAATACTCAAATTCGTATACTTGTAACAGCCGCAGATGTCCTACACTCATGAACAGTTCCTGCCCTAGGGGTAAAGGTAGATGCCACACCCGGTCGATTAAACCAAACTAGTTTTCTAATAAACCGACCAGGTTTATTCTTTGGTCAATGTTCAGAAATTTGTGGGGCTAATCATAGATTTATACCAATTGTGATTGAAAGTGTGCCAACTAACATCTTCATTAACTGAATTACCTCTTTAAGAGATGCTTCATCAGATGACTGAAAGCAAGTACTGGTCTCTTAAACCATTTTATAGTAAAGTAGCACTTACTTCTGGTGAAAGAATTAGTTAAATTTAACTTTAGTATGTCATGCTAAAATTACCAGTTTTAATCTGGTATTCTTTGATTCCTCAAATAGCCCCTATCAGCTGGTTAACCCTTTTTATCGCCTTCTCATTAATTTTATTAATCTTTAATTTTGTAAATTATTACTCTTTTCTCCCTAAATCTCCTGAAATTACTCAAAAAACTATTTCAAGTAACTCAATAAACTGAAAATGATAACAAACTTATTCTCTGTCTTTGACCCTTCAACAAGTGTAATAAATCTTTCACTAAATTGAATTAGAACAATTCTAGGTCTCACCTTAATCCCTACAGCCTTTTGATTTATACCATCACGGTACTCATTAGTTTGAAATAAAATTTTATTGACTCTACATAACGAATTTAAAACCCTTCTTGGTCCAACAGGACATCCAGGAAGTTCCTTTATATTTATTTCATTATTCTCCCTAATTTTATTTAATAACTTCTTAGGGTTATTCCCTTATGTATTCACGAGTTCAAGTCATCTTACTTTAACTTTAGCCCTTGCCTTACCTTTATGACTTAGATTTATAATATACGGGTGAATTAATCATACCCAACATATATTTGCTCATTTAGTACCCCAAGGTACTCCTGCCGTTCTTATACCATTTATGGTATGCATTGAAACAATTAGAAATGTAATTCGACCAGGAACCTTGGCAGTACGTCTAGCAGCAAATATAATTGCCGGACATCTCCTTCTTACCCTTCTAGGTAATACAGGGCCATCACTAGCCTACTCTATTTTATCATTATTAATTATCGCCCAAATTGCCTTATTAGTTTTAGAAGCCGCAGTAGCAATTATTCAATCATACGTATTCGCTGTTTTAAGAACTTTATATTCTAGAGAAGTTAATTAATGTCAACACACGCTAATCACCCCTATCATTTAGTTGATCAAAGACCATGACCGTTAACTGGAGCTATTGGTGCCTTAGTTACTGTCTCGGGCCTCTTAAGCTGATTCCACCAATACAGAACTAACCTGCTATTTTTAGGGCTTACAATTACAAGCCTTACTATATTCCAATGATGACGAGATGTTACCCGTGAAGGAACTTTCCAAGGATTACACACTTACCCAGTTACTTTAGGCTTACGATGAGGAATAATCTTATTTATTGTTTCGGAAATCTTCTTTTTTCTATCTTTCTTCTGAGCATTTTTTCACAGAAGTTTATCTCCAACTACGGAATTAGGGGCTATATGACCCCCAGCAGGAATTACTCCTTTTAACCCCCTTCAAATTCCTTTACTAAATACGGCTATCCTATTAGCGTCAGGAGTCACTGTAACATGGGCTCACCACGGATTAATGGAAGGTAATCATTCACAAACACTCCAAGGACTTTTTTTTACAGTAGTTTTAGGGGTTTATTTTTCAATCTTGCAAGCTTACGAATATATTGAAGCTCCCTTCACAATCTCTGACGCTGTCTATGGGTCAACCTTCTATGTTGCTACAGGATTTCACGGATTACACGTAATCATTGGAACAACATTCCTTCTTGTATGTCTAGTCCGCCATGCCTTATCTCATTTCTCGGTTAGACACCACTTTGGGTTTGAAGCAGCAGCATGATATTGACATTTTGTAGATGTTGTCTGATTATTCCTTTATATCTCAATTTATTGATGAGGTAGTTAACTTATTTAGTATAATAGTATCTTTGACTTCCAATCAGAAGGTCTAAACTTAGTTTAGAATAAGTAATTCTAATCATCTCTATCATTGCCTCTATTTTAGCTATCATTGTGGTAGTAGTAATAGCCCTAGCTTCTATTTTATCAAAAAAAACTATCATCGACCGAGAAAAAAGATCCCCATTTGAATGTGGGTTTGACCCCAAAAGTTCTTCACGACTACCATTTTCCCTGCGTTTTTTCTTAATTGCTGTAATCTTCCTGATCTTCGATGTAGAAATTGCACTTCTTCTCCCAATAATTATTCTTCTTCCAGTATCTAATCTAAATACATGAATAATAGTAAGATTTTTTTTTCTACTCATTCTCCTCATTGGTTTATACCATGAATGAAACCAAGGAGCCTTAGACTGAGCCCACTAGGACTGTAGTTAAGTATAACATTTGGTTTGCATCCAAAAAGTATTGAAGTTCAATCTGTCTTAGAATAAGAAGCGATAAATTGCAGTCAGTTTCGACCTGGCCTTAGGTAATTACTACCCCTATTCTTTATAAAAATTAATTGAAGCCAAAAAGCGGCATATCACTGTTAATGATATAATTGAAATTCTATATGTTTCCAATTAAGGAAATGCGAGGTTCAAGAAGAAGCTGCTAACTTCTTTCTTTAACGGTTAAACTCCGTTTTCATTTCTATTTATATAGTTTAAATAAAACATTACATTTTCACTGTAAAAATAAAAATTTAATTTTTTATAAATATACCTAAAGACTACAATAGTCTCTTTAACATCTTCAGTGTCACGCTCTAATATAAGCTATTTAAGTAAGCCATTAACAAAAATAATAAAATAATTAACCAAAGAATAAATCTAACTAAATAAGTTTTCAAATCATTATTTTGTCAACCTTGATTAAACTTTGATCACTTAGTAGTTAACGAGTAAATCCCCTGAGCTCCAAAATATTCACTTCAGCCATAATCAAAAGATTTACTTACTAACCCTCCTAACTCTAAAGGTTGACGACTCACCCCATACGTGCTAATAAAAGGCAAGAATCATATAGATCCTATAAATCTAGTTAAAAAATGAATACGAAGACCCTGTAATGTGTAATTCATAGCAAACTTAGCCAATTCATACCCAAGTCAACCCCCTAATAAACTCACACTCAATGCAAGAGTTTTCAGTAAGAAAGGAAGACAAATTATTGATGGTGTAGGGAACAAGGCCCAACTTAATAAACTCCCCCCTAAAACAGCCATAAAAGAAAGACTTATTATACTCCGAAGTATAACTCACCCTTCATCGCTCAAAGGATGTAAACTAAAAGTGTTAAAATCACCACTTATTGAATAATAAACTAACCGAAGAGAATAACAAACTGTCAACCCCGTTGAAAAAAAATATAAAATAAAACTAAACACATTTAAATAACTCAAAGAAGCCACCTCTAAAATTAAATCCTTAGAATAAAATCCCGCTAAAAAAGGAGTCCCACATAATGCTAAATTTGATAAATTAAAACAAGAAGATGTTAAAGGCATACTTACTACTAACCCCCCTATAAAGCGGATATCCTGGGAATCCTTTATATTATGAATAATCGCCCCTGCACACATAAATAATAACGCCTTAAACAAGGCATGGGTTAGTAAATGAAAAAAAGCTAACTTAGGAAACCCTATAGCTAAAATTCTCATCATCAACCCAAGTTGTCTAAGAGTTGATAATGCAATAATCTTCTTTAAATCAAATTCAAAATTGGCCCCAAGCCCTGCTATAAATATAGTAAGACCACCAAATAAAAGCAAAAATGTCCCTAAATTTGTTCCAGCCAACAACACATTAAACCGAATTAATAAGTAAATCCCTGCTGTTACAAGAGTAGACGAATGAACCAAGGCTGAAACCGGAGTAGGAGCCGCCATTGCAGCTGGAAGCCAAGAAGAAAAAGGAATCTGAGCTCTTTTAGTTATAGCTGCCAAAAGAACCAACCCTCCAATAATCTGTATCTCTAAAGTTGAAGCTCTACACTCTAAATAAAAAATATAATTTCATCTACCAAAATTCAATATTCACGCAATAGCTAATAACAAAGCAACATCACCAATTCGATTGGATAGAGCCGTAAGTATCCCCGCATTATAGGACTTAACATTTTGATAATAAATAACTAATAAATAAGAAACTAAACCTAACCCATCCCAACCTAATAAGATTCTGATTAAATTTGGACTAATAATCAAAAACATCATTGATAAAACAAACATAAGTACTAACAAAATAAATCGATTTAAATTTAAATCCCCAGCTATATATTCATCACTATAAAAAATCACTAAAGAAGAAATAAATAATACAAACCCTATAAAAATCAAAGATATTCAATCGAATAAAAAAGTTATTACAATATTCCCTGAATTCATACTCAACACTTCCCATTCAATAAAGTACACTTGATCAAACATTAAAAAATAAAATCCTACGGTAACTAAACTCAATGCAATAATAAAAAGAACCACAAATCTAATTAAACAAATTGATAATGACTGTAACACGATCTAAGATAAATAAATTTATACCACTGACACCACAAATCAATATTCTTCATTAAACTACTTAAATTCCTAAAGTCAAAGTATACAAGGCTCACTCTTTAAAATCAATAAATTAAGAGGAAATCAATGCAAAAACAACAATAAGTATTCCCGAGAATACCCTATTGCACAAGAATAAACTCCTGAATAAATTTTACCATGTTGTCTATAAGAATAAATATACAATGTATAAGCCGCTCTAAAAAAAGACAAGAAACTAAGTATTAATATTGTTCCCCATGATCACGCAACTATTCTATTTAATAATCTAATTTCACTTAATAAATTTAATGAAGGAGGAGCAGCCATGTTACACGAACTTAATAAAAATCACCATAATGTTATACTAGGTATAAAATTTATTATCCCCTTATTAATTAATAAACTTCGACTCCCGAGACGTTCATAAGAAATATTAGCTAAACAAAATAAACCAGAAGAACAAAGTCCATGCCCAATCATAAGAGTAAAAGAACCACAAAACCCTCAGTAAGTCAGTGTTATTAAGCCCCCTAAAACAATTCCCATATGTGCAACAGAAGAATAAGCAATCAATGCCTTCAAATCAGTCTGTCGAAGACACATTAATCTAACCAAAACCCCTCCTACTAATCTAATACCAACCCATAAAAAATTAAAAGTTAATCCAGATACAGATAAAATTTTAAAAACCCGAAGTAAGCCATACCCCCCAAGCTTTAATAAAACCCCAGCCAAAATTATTGAACCAGAGACAGGAGCTTCGACATGCGCCTTAGGAAGTCACAAATGTACCAAAAATATAGGCATTTTTACTAAAAAAGCAAAAATTAAACATAAATAAAATAAAAAATGTGAAATTCTTATAGAATATAACAAAGGAATAAATAAAGAGTTATTCAACTTATAAATATAAAAAATACCCACCAATAAGGGCAAAGACGCTAAAAGAGTATAAAATAATAAATACACACCAGCCTGAAGCCGCTCAGGTTGGTACCCCCATCCTAAAATCAAGAATAACGTAGGAATTAATCTTCTTTCAAAAAATAAATAAAATATAAATAAATTCGTAGTTCTAAATGTACAATACAACAGAATCAACAAGATTAATACCATTAATAGAAAGAATCCTGAATAATTTCTAGCCCGTAAGACTGATTCTCTCGCTGTAATCATCAAAACACAAATTCAAAAACTTAACAAAATCAATCCAAACGAAATCACATCACACCCTATAAAATAAGATAAATTTCTAAATAATCTTCTTGAAGCAGCTAACCCTATAAAAATAAAAGTTAACAAAAACAAAATTGACTGAACCATTCACCACGCATTTTGAATAAAACAAAGGGGGATCACAAAAATTAATGCCATTAAAAGTTTTAACATTGCAGAACCCCAAAAGACTGAAAGTAATCGTTACCATGTGTACGAATCATAGAAACTAAAATTGATAAACCTAATGCACCTTCACATACAGAAAAGGTTAAAAAAACCATAGCAAAAAACAACTCGTAATTTATTAAATTTAAATAAATAAACAATAATAAAAATAAGCTTAATACAATAAATTCTAAACTTAATAACGTTAATAATAAATGCTTACGTTTAGACACAAATACTCAAGCCCCTGACAAAAATATAAAAATAGGCAACCCTCAATATAAAGATGTTAACATTAGTTTTAATAGTTTAAAATAAAACATTGGTCTTGTAAATCAAAATTAAGGTTTAACCTTTTAAAACTCAGAGAAAAGGAATACCCCTATCATTAATCCCCAAAACTAATATTTTAATTAAACTATTCTCTGAATTTATCAATTAATTTTTCTATTTTACAGAATTTGTACTTCAATTATTTTTACTCAAATATCTCACCCTCTAGCTATAGGATTAATACTTCTATTACAAACAGTTATCATCAGAATCTTAACTGGTCTTATTGCCCAGAGTTTCTGATTCTCTTATATTTTATTCCTTGTATTTTTAGGAGGTCTACTAGTATTATTTATCTATGTAACTAGACTTGCATCTAATGAAATATTTACCTTATCAACCACAACCCTTTTACCACTTATACTAGGGCTACCACTTTTAGTGCTAGCTATTCTAAGAATTGATTCTTCTTTATTAGTAACAAGAACAAATAACTTTGAAAACTTCAATATTATATATACCCCCCTTTACCAAGAAGAAGCCACTAATTCCCTCACTAAACTTTATAATACCCCCACAAGTTTAATCACCCTAACTCTAGTTATATACCTATTCCTAACATTAATCGCCGTAGTAAAAATTACAAAAATTAATCAAGGACCCTTACGTCAAGGAAACTAATGAACAAACCTCTACGAACCAGCCATCCTCTTTTCAAAATTGCCAACAGAGCAGTGGTAGATTTACCCACCCCATCAAATATTTCAACTTGATGAAATTTTGGGTCCTTACTAGGACTATGTTTAGTTATTCAGATTGCCACAGGACTATTTCTAGCTATACACTACACCGCTCATATTGATTTAGCCTTCAATAGAGTTGCACATATCTGTCGAGATGTGAACTACGGATGACTTTTACGAACCCTCCACGCAAATGGGGCATCATTCTTCTTCATTTGTATTTACTTACATATCGGACGAGGAATATACTACGGATCTTATATATTCCTACATACATGAATAGTAGGAGTAATCATCTTATTTTTAGTTATAGGAACTGCTTTTATAGGGTATGTACTCCCATGAGGTCAAATATCTTTTTGAGGAGCTACAGTAATTACTAATTTATTATCTGCTGTACCATACCTAGGTATTGATTTAGTCCAATGAGTGTGAGGAGGTTTCGCCGTCGATAATGCTACATTAACTCGTTTCTTTACCTTTCACTTCCTTCTCCCATTCATTGTAGCAGCAGCAACAATAATCCACTTATTATTCCTCCATCAAACTGGATCGAATAACCCTTTAGGGTTAAACAGAGACACAGATAAAATTCCCTTCCACCCATACTTCACCTTCAAGGATATTGTAGGGTTCCTTGTATTAATTATAGTTTTAACTGTGTTAACTCTATTAGACCCTTATTTATTAGGAGACCCCGATAATTTTACTCCTGCTAACCCCTTAGTTACTCCTGTACACATTCAACCTGAATGATACTTCTTATTTGCCTATGCTATTTTACGATCAATCCCTAACAAATTAGGAGGGGTAATTGCCTTAGTTCTATCAATTGCTATTTTAATAATTTTACCATTCACTAACAAGAGAAATTTCCGAGGAACCCAGTTTTACCCAATCAACCAAGTAATATTTTGATCCCTATTAGTAATTGTAATTCTCCTTACATGAATTGGAGCTCGACCTGTTGAAGACCCTTACGTTCTAGTCGGGCAAGTTTTAACTGTCTTATACTTCCTCTATTATATTTTAAACCCAATTATATTTAAAATTTGAGATAAACTTTTAAATTAGTTAAGAAGCTTTACGTTAAGCATATGTTTTGAAAACATAAGAAAGAAGTTTAATTCTTCTATTAACTTATGTTACTAAAAACAATGCACTAAAATAAAATGGAACTCATTAACAAGATTAACCCCCCAAATAAAAATAAATAATTTAAAGATAAAGGAAGAAAACTTTTCCAAGCTAAGTATATTAATTTGTCATACCGAAAACGAGGTAATGTCCCTCGAGCCCAAATAAACATAAAAGATACAAATCTTAATTTAATGAAAAACCCTAATCTATAGATATCAGCCCCCAAAAAAATTGCACAAAATAACATACTTATAAATAAAATTCTTGCATACTCCGCCAAAAAAATTAAAGCAAATCCTCCTCTTCTGTATTCCACATTAAACCCAGAAACAAGTTCTGATTCCCCTTCAGCAAAATCGAACGGAGTTCGATTTGTTTCCGCCAAACAAGAAGCAAATCATCTTAACGCCAAAGGAAAGGTAAGAAACAAAAATCAAATTGACTCTTGATACTGAGTAAGACCAACTACAGAATACCCTATAATTAAAAATACAAAAGACAACAAAATTAAAGCTAAACTAACTTCGTAAGAAATAGTCTGAGCCACTGCACGTAACCCCCCTAATAAAGCGTAATTTGAATTAGAAGATCACCCCGCAATTATAACTGTGTACACTCCTAAACTTGTACAAGCCAGAAAAAAAATTAAACCCAAATTAAATGTGTATAAACCTGTCCCATAAGGGGTAATTATCCACACCAACAACGACAAAAATAAACTAAATACAGGCGAAAAATAATAAGGAAGATAATTTGACAACACTGGGTAAGTCTGCTCCTTAGTAAATAACTTAATAGCATCACAGAAAGGTTGAGGAATCCCCGCAAAACCTACCTTATTAGGTCCCTTACGAATTTGAATATACCCTAAAACCTTACGCTCTAATAAAGTTAAAAATGCTACACCAACTAATACACAAATAACCAAAATTAATCTTCTAATTAAAGGAAGCAATAAATCATATATAAACAAGTTCTATCTGTAAAATTTATTTACATAAATGAATTCTAAATTCATTACACTTATCTGCCAAAATAGAAAACTATTAATATTAATCAATATAAAAGAAAAAATTTTCCCAATACTTGGTCCTTTCGTACTAAAGTATCATAAACATTTTAAGGATAGAAACCGACCTGGCTTACACCGGTCTGAACTCAGATCATGTAAGGATTTAAAGGTCGAACAGACCTAAACTTTGAACATCTACACCCAAAATTACCCTTAATCCAACATCGAGGTCGCAACCCTTTTTGTCGATAAGAACTCTCGAAAAAGATTACGCTGTTATCCCTAAGGTAACTTAGTCTTATAATCAATAATAATGGATCAATAATTCACAAATCAGTGTTCACAAACTAAAAAGAGTTTTATTTATCTTCCTGTCACCCCAACAAAATACTTTTTTAATCCTTGTAATACAACAACTAAATAAACAAACATTTAAAAGTATAAAGCTCTATAGGGTCTTCTCGTCCTTTAAAACTATTTAAGCCTTTTAACTTAAAAGTTAAATTCTAATCTCAATCACACCGAGACAGTCAATACCTCGTCCAACCATTCATTCTAGCCTTCAATTAAAAGACTAATGATTATGCTACCTTTGCACGGTCAAAATACCGCGGCCCTTCAAATATTTAATTCAGTGGGCAGGTCAGACTTCAAATTATATTCAAGAAGACATGTTTTTGCTAAACAGGCGAGTATTAATTTGCCTAATTCCTTAATGTGACCTCACATCAATAATTCCCAAAACAATTTTTATACTAATTTCATCATTATCACAATTAACCAAAAGTTAATTAAATCGTTCTAATATAAAATTTAAATTTTAAGAAAATTATATAAACAAAAAATTAAATTATAACATCCTTTAATCGATGGCTAATTCTAAGCCTACAAAATCTTTTTTATTTAATAAAATTATAAAGCCTATTTTGGAGCTTATCCCCCAAAATATTAAGTTTTATCTATAAAATATTTCATCAATTAAATAATCTACCTATAAAACCCTGAATTAAATTCATTTCTTAGAAAACCAGATATCTTAAAGAACGGATAACGTTTCATTACTAAATAAATATTATTAATAATTATTCTACATTAACTAATATATTTATTTAGCTCTCTTCAAATCGGGAAAATACAAAATGCTCATAACTTTATTTAATAAACCCTGATACACAAGGTACAGCTAACTAGCCTACTTTTAAATAAATATATTTTCAAATTATTTCAATCAACCTCTCACGATACAATTAACCTACCACAAAAATAATTTTATCTATATTCTATACAAAAACTCATACCACTAAAAATAATTTAATTAATAAATCCTCATTAAACAAATAAATAAAGTAAGCTAAAACTTAATCAGAATAAACTGAATTGCACAGTGTATTTTCAGTGTAAATGAAATGCTTAACTAATCAAGCTCTATTCTGACTTTCCAGGTGCACCTTCCGGTACACCTACTATGTTACGACTTATCTCGCCTTAATTAACGAGAGCGACGGGCGATGTGTGCATGTTTTAGAGCTAAAATCAAATTAATTTAATTTAAATCAATTACCATCAAATCCACCTTCAAAAGTTTGTTTCAAAACCTTATACGTTATAAATATATTTATTGTAACCCATCTCCACTTATCCGTAAGCTACACCTTGACCTGACATCATTTATAATAAAAATTTAAGAAAATTTAACCCTTCATAGGACATTCTGACGACGGCGGTATACAAGCTGATAACAAAGATAAGTAAGGTTTAACGTGGATTATCGATTACGGGACAGGTTCCTCTGAAAAGACTAAAACACCGCCAAATTCTTTGAGTTTCAAGAACATAACTAGTACTACTCAAGTTTTTTATCATTTACATTTAAAATAATAGGGTATCTAATCCTAGTTTACTATTTAAATTTCATAGCCTCTAAAGTATATAAAAAATTATTTAAATTTAAAATTTCACTTAATAAATTTATCATTAACTTTCAAACCTTACACAATATAACTATAAACTAATAAGATTTACTTGCTCCCTCCGTATAACCGCGGCGGCTGGCACGACTTTTGCCGGAACTATAAACTATCGCTAATTCTAAATTTCTTTAATTAATAATATCAAACACTGCGAATATTTAACAAACAGACCATTTCTTTAAGAAATATAATCACAATCACGCAAAAACTTGCATGTGAAACAAAATTTAAGTAAATTATTAAGTAAGAATAAAACTTTAAATAATTAATAAAAAATAGGAACCAATTTAACTTTTAAATATATTACCTCATAAGAAAATAAAATAGTAAAAATATTAACTAATAATTATATCTTTATTAAAAAAGATGGAAGGGATTAGAAATTCCTGCCCCTTTTTAGTTAAAACTTCTTCAACAATTAATTCCAGTTCTTTGGCTAACTAAATAATTAATTATTTAATATAAATTTTTTAAAAAAGGACGATAAATTTATTTTTATTATTTATAATATTTAAAGAATATTTTATGTTATTATAAAACCCCCCATTTTTTTTATAGACTAAATGGGGGGTTTTATAATGATAAGTTAATTAATATAAAGACGACTAATACATCCTTAAATTAATACGTATGTACATACATGTAATATATATATATATATATAAATATAATAAATTATTTATATATTAATAAATTAATAATTAATGATTAATAAATTATTTATATTTTAATATTACTTAATTTCCAATTAAATTTTAATTAATTTATATTTTCTTATTTCTTTAAATAAACATAATATTTAAAAGATATACTATTAATCTAATAAGTATTTATTATACAAGCATTTTTTACCCCGCGGGAAAAAGAAAAGTGATACTTTTCCCTTAAACCCATTTTTTAAAAATTTTAAAAACTTGCCAAAAACCCCCAAAAACCCCCAAAAACTCGCCAAAAACCCCCAAAAACTTCCCAAAAACTGAAAAATTTTGACAAATTTATAACCCCTATAAAAATTAATATTTGAACCCCCCCCTCACTTTTAAAACAGAAATTCAATAAATAAATCAAATAACTGCCCCATATGCATTTAAATTTTTATTAAATAAAAAAG